CCCTTGGATGTGATGTATAGAAAAAAAAAGAAATTTAATATAAAAAGAAAGAGAAAAAAATAAATAATAATATTATATTACAGTAAAGATAAAATAATATAAAGAAAGATACAATAAAGTAAGATTTTAAATATTTTATAAAGTAAGATTTTGAATATTTTGCTTATGTGTACAAAATAACAAAGATTCTAATGAGATTTTTGGATCATTTTTCAGTCATTCATTGAATGATAAATCACTACAAGTGACGGAGATACACGATTTAAATAACGGAAAATCCAATATTTCAAAATTGTATCGATAATGACTGGAAAAGTGGAAACAAGGCCAGATATAATTTGATCGTTATGAGCAAATCCAAAATCTTTATAAACAGAACCAATCATTAGTTCCCAACCGTGGGGTGAATGGAATCCTATACATAAATCGGTTAATAAAAGAATGGAAAAAGCTTTTATTGTGTCACTTAAGTTATATAGGAATTCTTGAACCCAAGAATTAATAAAAAAAAGTTCTTCATTACTTAGAATAGAATAACCACTTACAATAACGAAAGAGATTATATTTGTCGAGAAGTGCAAAATCGTATTGATACGATCCTCATTATGTATCTTGATCAATTGGATCGTTTGTTTCTGGATTCCGATAGGAAACTTTTGTAGATGTATTTCCGGATATTCTTTTATCATTTCGTCCAAGCGAGCGAGCTCCTCGAATTCTATGAATTTTTTTAGAAAAAAATTTTCTTGGATATCATTTAAAAAAATTTCGGATTTACTAGTATTCCACCAACTAATAACCCAAGATTCAAAACTTTTTTTAAATAAAAAAGAGATCCACCAGGGAAAAAAAACTATATATATGAGATATAGAAGGGTAATAAATGTGTTTTTTTTTCCATTTTTCGTATGTGAATTTTTAATGAACGCACCTCATTTCTCGATTCTATATGATCTAATATTTCTATCAAGTATAAGTTCTCTTCCAAGGCTTCGAACTTATGAATCTATTCGCTGTTTTTATTTGTAAGCCAGCGGTTAGTCCTTGAATTTTGAAAGATGAAAGAATACAAAAAAAAATAGCCTAAAATAAAAAGAGTACACAAATGAAGAAAAAAATATTCTTTTTAGATATATCAATTGCTCAATTTCGAAGCAATTCCCCCCTTTCCATAAATGTCCCCAAGAGCGACCCCAAATTCGGATTTAGAGATAAAAGAATTCCGTTCTATCAACAAAACAAATATTTCGAAAAAAAAAAAAAAAAATGGCCAATTTCCACATATCCCACAGGAATAATTAAGAAAGATTTATGAAGAATATTGTGATGTGATAATAAAAAATGAGTGGCAAAAACAAAATAAGACAGAAAGGTTAGCATTCTAAGTGGTCCAGTCCTTTGCTCATTACATTAAGGTTAAGGAAGACAAAAAAAAGATAAAAAGAAACCTCGACTGACACATGACAAAAAAAAGCCGAGATAATTTCCAAGATAGAATCTACCGATATGTAACCTATCAATTTCAAATATTGAACATAAAAAGAGAATTTCTTTCTATTTTATTCCGAAATGCTTTGTTTTGATCTATGAGATGGGTCTATTATTTTAATTTCTTACTTGGTTTGTTATTGGATTTAGTGAATTTACATACGCATAACAAAATTTGTAGATTAAAAAGTTTGATTTTATAATTGGAATTGTTCCGGATACGTATATATAATACGTATTCTTTAGTTCATCAGTTCATCAATATTGTGAAGAAATTCCAGTTAAGTTATGCTATATAAGTTTTTGCTATAAAAAAAGAAGACTCTTGGAATTTTTCACTCCTGCTACGAAAATGCTCATTCTTCAACTCATTTTAAAATACTTCAATTGGTACACGCAAAAAATAGGCCAATTCCGCTACGTTTTGCTCAATTTCTCGTGGAGTAAAATTATCATCAGTACGAGTCAAAGGAACAGTCCCTCGGCCTCTTATTTCCATATAAGGGATACGCCGAGCGTAAATACCCTCTTTAACTTCTATTCTAATAGACTGAATATCTTTCATAAGGAATCGGAGTAAGATGCGACGATTTTTTCCAGGAAATCCCCAGCGAAAAATACATACTATTCCTTCTTTTCTATCGAATCGATCATAACCCCCACCCACATTCCACAAAATTGTGCACCACAAATAACAACTAATAAATAGACCAGCAATCCCATAGAAAGACATCACGATCCCTTGTGGAAAAAAAAGTATTTGCTGAGAGGAAAATAAAGATATGAAACTTTTTCCAAGATAACTGGAAATTCCAACCAATAAAAAACCCAATGAACCTAAAAAAAGTATAAAAGCCCAGCAGAAATTACTTATTTTTCGAGACCCCGCTATAAGTTCTATCCATATATGTTCTGATCGCCACCTCATACTAGATCCAGTTGATTTTTTTTGGAAGTGGGAGACTAGCCCATTTGATTTGACTTTCTGTTTTTTTTTTTTGTTTCTGTTTCCGAAGTAATTTCCATCAACTCGTACTATTTTGATGTGAATCTTTAGGAGGAATTCATCGAATTCATTAGATTAACAAATAAAGTAGCCTCATCCTATGATCTCCTATCTACACATATATAACATGTTATATTGTATTAGATTATATCATATTAGACTAACTAGATATCCGTATTAGGATCTAAGTCTAGGCCTTGAAAAATAAATAAATGAAATCTACTTCCATCGTACCTAATCGGATCTAAAAAATCTTGTTTTTTTGAACATGAAGAGATAATGAAGCCATTGCAATTGCCGGAAATACTAAGCCCACTAAAGGGACAAAAATGGAGGGTAAGTTGTTGAGAATTGTCATAGAATGGGCACCTCAATTTAATATTTGTACCTGTTTATTTTTTCTTCTAATATTTTTTTTTCTTCTATCTTTTAACTTTTAATTTAATTAGAATTTTTATTTTATTTTTATATTATTATATTTAGATTAGAATATTTATATTCTAATAATTAGAATCAAATTTAATATTATTTTTTATATTAGAATATTCTATAATTCTTAATTATATATTATTCTATATCTATATTTAATTTCTATTAACATATTCTATATTCTAATATTATTATTTTATTATTATATTTCTATTTTTTTTATTCTTTATTAATATTAAATTTATATTAATATTAATTCTTTCTCTTATTTCATTTCGTATTAATTCTTATCTTATTAATTAATTATTATATCTTAATAATTCTTATATTACTATATTAATATTACTATATTACTAGTAGTAATTCTTATATTACTAATCGAATTATTTAGTAATTATTTTAATTATTGGTAATAGTAATTAGTTTATTAGTAATTATTCCAAAGCTAATTTTAGAATCACTAAGATTTGTATATAATAAAATTATCTCGAAATGAACATATATAATTCTAATAAAATATATAATTCTAATAAAATAAAGTCCAAAGAGTATTGAACTAATTAAGTGACTTTTTTGTATTTCTACATGAAATATATATGATAATCCACCTATTTTTTATTCTTCTTTATATTATCTTTTTTTTCTTGTCTTATAACTTTATTTATTTTTTTTTTTTACTAAAATAAAAAATAACAAGTTTTTCTGCTTATAAATTCCCGAACACTTCGTTACAATTCCTAATCCGATCAAAAAATTGGGATTTTTTGTTTTTACCAAAAAGAGGGGATTCTCGCGATCGCGATATATATATATGAGACTCTACTTTTTTCTATTTTTGTATGCAGAAGTAAGAAAAAAAGATGAAATTCGTTTTATTTTTTATTATTTACCATTTTACCTTGCCGAACTTTTTTTTTTCACGGAAAAAAAAATTCACTCTTTTTTCTTGTTGATAGAAAAAAGAGTGAATATCGGCCAAAAAATTATCTGGATGATTCTTTACTACAATTTACTCTTATGTCACATAAAAATGCATTCGTGGTGTTTTTCCTTTGATTACAATAAAAAAATAACTGCTCGACAGAAAAAAAAATTAACTAATTTAAATTTAATTAACTTTCCTTAAGGTAAGGCTCTACTTGATTTAGGATTCAAAGGAAAGAAATCATGGAGCTGAAGTAACTCATTCAAAACGCCTTTTAAAAGATTACGTGGTACGATTGAATCGAATAATCCCTTATGGAATAAAAATTCAGCCGATTGTGAACCTTCAGGTACTGCCTTATTCAATGTTTGTTCAATTACTCTTTTACCGGCAAATGCAATATAGGCGTTAGGTTCAGCAATAATGATATCTCCCAACATCCCAAAACTAGCTGTCACCCCACCAGTTGTAGGAGAGGTAAGGATTGACACATAAAATAACTTTTTATTCGATTGATAATCATATAAAGCAGAAGATATTTTAGCCATTTGCATCAAGCTCAAACTTCCTTCTTGCATTCGTGCTCCTCCGGAAGCACACACTAAAATAAGAGGTAAAAATTGATTGGTAGCATACTCAATCAAACGAGTAATTTTCTCACCTACTACGGATCCCATACTACCCCCCATAAACTGAAAATCCATAACCCCAACTGCTACGGGAATGCCGTTTAGTTGACCTGTGCCTGTTTGAACAGCCTCCGTTAATCCTGTCTTTCTTTGATAAGAATCAATACGATCTTTATAAGGTTCCTCTTCGGAATGAAATTCAATGGGATCCAGAGATACCATGTCTTCATCCATAGGATCCCAAGTCGCTGGGTCAATCAAAAGTTCAATTCTATCTGAACTATTCATTTTCAAATGATATCCACATTGTTCACAAAGATTCATTTTTGACTTCAAAAATTTCTTATAATTTAATCCATAACAATTTTCGCATTGAACCCATAAATGTTTGTATTTTTGAGTTATATCGAGATCATTAGAACTTTCTCTTATAACCAAATCGCTACCATTCGTGCTAGTTATTAGACTGGTACTCTCGTTTTCACTACTATTTTCGCTTTCACCACAAATGTAACTATAAATG